AGGTTCCAGAAGATGTTAATGGTAAGCAAGAAGATTGTTTACGAAGAAACAACAAGAAAAATTCATATTCTGATACATAAGAGTTATATAAGAATCGAAATAGTCTTTTATTTTCTTTTTTCAAAAGAAAAATCGATTTCATTGAAGTAATAAGACTATTCCAATTCGAATAGTAGTTGAGAAAGAATCGCAATAAATGCAAAGATGGAACATCTTGGATCCGGTATTGAAGGAGTTGAACCAAAATTTCCAAATGGATAGGATAGGGTATTTCTATATGTGATAGATAATGTAAATGCAAAAATTTGTCTTCTAAAAAGGGAAATATTGAATGAATAGATCGTAAATTCTGAAACTTTGGTGTTTCTTTTTCTTTCGGACAAGATAATTCTCGTAGCGAGAATGGGATTTCTACAACGATCGCAAACCCCTCAGATAGAATCTGAGAATAAAACTCAGAATAAAAAAAATTGTTGTAATCCAACAATCGATCTTGGGTAGGATGATTAACCGAGTTAATCCAAAAATTCTGCTGATACATTCGAATAATTAAACGTTTCACAAGTAGTGAACTAAATTTCTTGTTATTACAACTAACAATTTCCACAGGCTCGGAATCATTTAATCCATAATCATGGGCAAATGCATAAATATACTCCTGAAAGAGAAGTGGGTAGACGAAGTATTGTTGACGAGATTTCTGTTTTTCTGAATACCCTTCGAATTTTTCCATTTGTATTTCTACTTGAATCAGAAAGAGGAAGCATTTCTCGGTTTATCAAATGATGATACATAGTGCAATATGGTCAGAACAGGGTGTTGCATTTTTTAATACAAACCCTGGAAAGAAAGGGAGTCTAATCCACAGATCTTTTCCTTTTCTATCCAATTAGTTTATGTTTGTTCTAATTACAAAAGAGAACAAATCTTTTATTTTTACAGGCCAATTGCTCTTTTGACTTTGGAATACAGTCTCTTTATCAATATACTGCTTCTTTTACACATTCAATCCATAACATCCCTTTTCAATCCATAATCAAGAATAATTAGGATTTCTAAAAAAACAAAGAAAAAATCAAGGGTCCGCTCATAGGAAAACCCAACCTTTCCCCGCATCAGGCACTAATCTATTTTTAACGTCTAATTAGATCGGGGAATCATTTCAATTAAGAAGTTAAGCTCGTTGCTTTTTATTTTACCAGAATTGGAGCCAGACTCTATCCATTTATTCACTAGACCCAGAAAATCGGAATTTTTTTATTCCATTCCAAAAATCCAAAATAAGAATTTGATTTTATTACGACATGCTATTTTTTCCATTCATTACCCTTGAGGATCAGTCGTGGTCTTCTAGACTCTACCAAGAGTCTGAACGAATTTGTTGCTTCATCCAAATGTGTAAAAGATCATAGTCGCACTTAAAAGCCGAGTACTCTACCATTGAGTTAGCAACCCAGATAAAATAGGATCTTAGATACGATCGAAACCCAAAAATCAATGGAATTACACCGCACGCTCCTGTCAAAACATTGAACTAGCAAGACATCAAAAGAAAGATTTTATCCCCCATTAAAAACACTCAAATGCCAAAATGAACAGGTCCGGTTAAATTTCACTAAGGTTAAAAAAAGAGCGGCTTCAATCACGATGGCAAAATTGTCATTTTTTTAGCAATTTCTATTTAAAGAAATCAAAAAATCTTGTATGAGAGTACATGCAAGAGGGACAACCCTATCATTTGAGCGAAGTGTAGGCAGAAAAACCTAATATGGAGTGAGGATAAAGAGACCTATCTATCTACAAATTCTATTTGTTCAATAGACCTTTGTCAATGGAAATACAATGGTAAGAAAACAAATTAGATATAAAAAGTAAATAAAATAAGGGCTTATGTTGGATTGGCACGACATAAATCCAGTCAAAAATAGGACTAAGAAAGAGGCAAATTGTGTCTAAATAATTAGACAACGAGGGATACTAGTGATCCCTCTCCTACTTTTTTATTCATTTAGTTCTTCAATTAACTCAAAGTTCCTTCTTTTTCTTTAAAGAATTCTGCCTTCCTTAAAATATCATAAACAGTTCTTGTAGGTTGAGCACCCTTTTCAAGGAAATAGAGAATAGCTGGAACATTTAAACAAGTTTGATTCTTTATCGGATCATAAAAACCCACTTTTCGAAGATCTCTTCCTTCTCTTCGAGATCGAACATCAATTGCAACGATTCGATAGACAGCTTATTGGGATAGATGTAGCTAAACAATGCCCCCCCTAGAAACGTATAGGAGGTTTTCTCCTCATACGGCTCGAGAAAATGATTCGAATTTCTGTCTATAATACAAGTAGATAGAAATTCGACTATGACTTGCATTAATTTCCTTACAGAAAAAACAAATTTCATTTATACTCATGACTCAAGTTGGCTAATTTTGACTGACAGACTTAAAAGGAAAAATCCTTCGAAATTTTTTGAGTCGTCTCTAAACTCTTTTCTTTGTCTCATCTCGAACGAATTTACTTTTATTCCTTATTCTGATCCAATTCAATTGTTGAGACAATTTTATTGTTGAGACAGTTGAAAATCGCGTTTACTTGTTCCGGAATTCTTTATCTTTGATTTGTGAAATCCTTGGGTTTAGACATTACTTCGGGAATTCCTATTCTTTTTTCTTTCAAAAGAGTAGCAACATACCCTTTTTTTCTTATTTCCTTCGATAAAGCATTTCCCTCTTCTATAGAAATCGAATATGAGCGATTGATTTTGATAGACTTTTAATTGAAAGAGTTTTTCCAATTTTCCAAAATTGGACTTTCTTCTTATTTTAACCTTTCGACTTCTATATTAAGGATAGACTGACAAAGTTGGCCTAATTTATTAGTTTTCACTAACCCTAGATTCTTTCCCTTGATAAAAAATCAATTCTGTCCTCTCGAGCTCCATCGTGTACTATTTACTTACAAACAACCCAGCGCAAATTTGGTTCGGGACGAATAGAACAGACTATGTCGAGCCAAGAGCATTTTCATTACTATGAAAAATGATGGATAGCAAAATCCACAATCGATCATGTCCTTCAAGTCGCACGTTGCTTTCTACCACATCGTTTTAAACGAAGTTTCACCATAACAAACATTCCTCAAATTTCATTGCAAAGTGGTATAGGGAATTGATCCAATATGGATGGGATCATGAATAGTCATTGGTTTAGTTTAGTTTTTTGTATACTAATTCAAACTTGCTATCTATGGAAAAATATGGATAAAAGAAATAAGTATTTATCGGGGAAGACTCCGCAAAGATCCAATTTATTTAAACCCATATTCTATCATATGAAGGAAACATAGTTCGAAAAAGACGAATAAACAAGTTTGCTTAAGACTTATTTATTATTGAATTTCCATTCTCAACAGAGGACTCGAGATGGTCAATCCTGAAATGAGAAGAGAAGGATCGATTCTTCTCCAACAAATAAACTATCAACCTCAAAAAAAAATTTAATTAATTTAATTACTATATTAGAATTAGATTAGCAATATATTTTTCCGTAACAAAAACAATTAACTATTAACTAAATAAACTATTCCAATGAAAAGATTGAAAGTTTTTTGGTAGTTATAGAATTCTCGTACTTCTTCGACTCGAATACCAAAAGAAAGAAAAAAATGAAGTAAAAAAAACACATTTCGTGTAAAGTAAAATTAAGGTCTTTGCTTTTACTTATAGCATTCTTTCTTTTACCTAAAAGAAGCAACTCCAAATCAAAAATTAGGAGAAGTATAATTTTTGGAATCCATTCTATCCAACGAACAGTTCTTACCTTATCCTTACCAGAATGGATCATTCTGGATATTTAAAGAATCACAGATCGAGATCGTTTTCGCTTAACCAAAGAAGGACCCTTTTTGCTAATAATATAATACAACAAAAATCTATCTCTATCATAAAGGGATAGGTCTCATTTTTTATACAGTGTTTTACGTATAGACCAAATTTTTCATGAAAATAAAGATATTCAATTTGACTGGACTTGACACTTGATTATGTTTTCTGAGAAAGAAAATGAATGCTTAGAAATGCATCTAATCTAAGAGTTCATAAGAGATAATTATTCTCTCTAATAAACTTTCTTTTGTCTCGTGCGGGGTACAATACGATTTCATCTTTCGTTTCATCAGAAAAATCTGGGACGGAAGGATTCGAACCTCCGAGTAACGGGACCAAAACCCGCTGCCTTACCACTTGGCCACGCCCCATTTCGGGTTTTATCCGACACTAATAAACACTATTATGTTTATTTGTTTTGTTATTCGTCAATCCCACTTCAATTACATAAAAAATGAGGGATACTCTCTTGCTAGGATTCTAGACATGCGGATAATATAGAATCCAAAAAATGCATTGATCATTACATGGAATTCTATTAAGATATTATATGAAAGTCGAATTTCTTCCATTCTCATTTGAGAGTGCGAATACAAGGAGGTATTTTGCGTTTGGGAAAGTCCGAAGAAAAAAGGATTTTGAATCCGCCTTTTCCTTTTTCCCTTAGAAAAATAACTCAATCAAAATCCAATTATCTACTCTACAAGAACGAAATGCTTGTTATGCCTAATATACTTAGTTTAACCTGTATCTGTTTTAATTCTGTTCTTTATCCGACTAGTTTTTTCTTCGCCAAATTGCCCGAAGCTTATGCCATTTTCAACCCAATCGTGGATGTTATGCCTGTCATACCTGTACTCTTTTTTCTATTAGCCTTTGTTTGGCAAGCTGCTGTAAGTTTTCGATGAAATCTTTACTACTCTGTCTGCCAAATTGAATGATGTATTCATTCCAAAAAAATTCTAAAAATGGATAAAAGCCGAGAAGTCTTATCTTATATTATGAACCTTCGATTCTAAAATTCAAATTCTTCTACATTGAATGTATAGCTGCAGCAATAAATTTGGATCAGCCTTTCTACCCCCTGCACCTACGTTGAGCAGGTACCTTTAGGTACCCACACAATACCTAACCTAATTTTTGATATTGATAAGAGTGCTTATTAGAAATCAATTCTTGAAAAAAATTGCAAGAATTGATTTTTGCATTTTTAGGTGTCAAAATAAACAAAACCCATCCTAATGGATCTGTGTGGTAAGGAAAAACGGGTAATCTATTCCTTAAAAAAAAAATCTTGGAGATTATGTAATGCTTACTCTCAAACTTTTTGTTTATACAGTAGTGATATTCTTTGTTTCCCTCTTTATCTTTGGATTCTTATCTAATGACCCAGGACGTAATCCTGGGCGTGAGGAGTAAAAATCCAATTTTTTTTGGAATTTTTTCTTACAAATTGGATTTGTTTCGTACATTTATCTATGAGAAAATCCGGGGGTCAGAATTCCTTCCAATTCGAAAGTCCCAAATGATCCGAGGGGGCGGAAAGAGAGGGATTCGAACCCTCGGTACAAAAAAATTGTACAACGGATTAGCAATCCGCCGCTTTAGTCCACTCAGCCATCTCTCCCCGTTCCAAATCGAAAGGTTTCCGTAATATGACAGAGGCAAGAAATAACGATTGCAAAAAATCCTTCCTTTTTCTTTCAAAAGCCCATAAAAATTATATTGCCAATTCCATTTTAGTTATATTCTTTTTTCTTAATGTTAATAAAAAAAGAAGAAAATTCTTGTTTTTTCTTTCTAAAATTCGATATTGGCTGAGAAACAATCAGATAGATTTTCTCTTCAGCGGGCATTTCCATATAGGACTTGTTATAATAAAACAAGCAGGTTATATAAAAAATAAAAAACTCTTTTTTGATTATTTATCAACAAAGCAAAAAGGATTCTTATCAAACCCACCATAAAATTGGAAAGAAATATAAAGTAAGTAGACCTGACTCCTTGAATGATGCCTCTATTCGCTATTCTGATATATAAATTCGATGTAGATGAAATTGTATAAGCGGATTTTTTGTATTTCCTTAGACTTAGACCGCGCAAGGCAAGAATTTTTCGCTATTTACGATTTCATATTCTTGTTACTAGATGTTCTATAGGAATAAGAAAAAATCGCAACTCCTTTCCGCTACACATAAAAATTTATTTCGAAAGTCAATTTTTTTTTTTCAATATCTTTCCTTTTTTTTTTTCAATATCTTTCCTTTTTTTTTTTCAGAATCCTATTTTTGTTCTTCCACCCATGCAATAGAGAGCGAGTGGGAAAAGAGGGGTTACTTTTATTTTCATTTTTCCCTTAAAGGATAGGCTTTGAAATAGGAGTCATGGAATAATGCTGAATTCAAATGTTTATTTCTATAGTATAAGAAAAACTAATCGAATCAAATTCATGGATTTACCACGACCTCGGTTGTGACCCCATAGATAAAAATGCAAAATTTCTATCTTCGAGACCATTGAAAAAGGGCATTGAACGAGAAAGAAATCGTCCACAGATAATTAAACTATCGTATGCCTTGGAAGTGATATGAGGTGCTCGGAAATGGTTGAAGTAATTGAATAGGAGGATCACTATGACTATAGCCCTTGGTAGAGTTACTAAAGAAGAAAATGATCTATTTGATATTATGGACGACTGGTTACGAAGGGACCGTTTCGTTTTTGTAGGATGGTCCGGCCTATTGCTCTTTCCTTGTGCTTATTTCGCTTTAGGGGGTTGGTTTACAGGGACAACTTTTGTAACTTCTTGGTATACCCATGGATTGGCTAGTTCCTATTTGGAAGGTTGTAATTTCTTAACCGCGGCAGTTTCCACCCCTGCCAATAGTTTAGCACACTCTTTGTTGCTACTATGGGGCCCGGAAGCGCAAGGGGATTTTACTCGTTGGTGTCAATTAGGGGGTCTGTGGACTTTTGTCGCTCTCCATGGGGCTTTTGCACTAATAGGTTTCATGTTACGTCAATTTGAACTTGCTCGGTCTGTTCAATTGCGACCTTATAATGCAATTTCATTCTCTGCTCCAATCGCTGTTTTTGTTTCCGTATTCCTTATTTATCCACTGGGGCAATCTGGTTGGTTCTTTGCGCCGAGTTTTGGCGTAGCAGCGATATTTCGATTCATCCTCTTTTTCCAAGGATTTCATAATTGGACGTTGAACCCATTTCATATGATGGGAGTTGCCGGAGTATTAGGCGCGGCTCTGCTATGCGCTATTCATGGGGCGACCGTAGAAAACACTCTATTCGAGGATGGTGATGGTGCAAATACCTTCCGCGCTTTTAACCCAACTCAAGCTGAAGAAACTTATTCAATGGTCACTGCTAACCGCTTTTGGTCCCAAATCTTTGGTGTTGCTTTTTCCAATAAACGTTGGTTACATTTCTTTATGCTATTTGTACCCGTCACCGGTTTATGGATGAGTGCTATTGGCGTAGTCGGCCTGGCTCTGAACCTACGTGCCTATGACTTCGTTTCCCAGGAAATCCGTGCAGCGGAAGATCCTGAATTTGAGACTTTCTACACCAAAAATATTCTTTTAAACGAGGGTATTCGTGCGT